AGAGCAATAGACCAGACCAACCTACAAAAACGAAACGGTCCCTTCGTAACCAGTCATCCATAAGATCAAATAAATCTTTTTCGTCTTTGGTAAATTTACCAACAGCTATAGTCATAGTGATCCTCCTATTCAACTACTTTAACCATTTCCGAGCACCCCATAGCATTTTTTGGAATCTGAGAATTCGATCATTTCATTTATGGATGATTTGATTTCTCGTATACCGACCGTTAGCTTATAGGGTTTCGAAAAAAAAAATCCTTTGTTGGTTCATAAATTAACTTAGGTTAAAGTAAATTCATAAATTCAATTATTTATGAATTTTAACTTATTAGACTCAACTATTAACCTTTTGAAAAAGCTCCGCAAGGAACAACCGATTTCCTCTCTCGTTACCGATTGATCTTCAAACCTACCTTTTCTTTCTATCAACGAATTAAATTAAGCTTATTCTTGCATCTTGTTCATAAAATGGAGCAAAATAAATATCTTTAGAGATTATTCTTTATATGATATGTTTATTTTTTGTCTGTTTATAGTTAGTTCTTTTTGCTTCAAATCAATCGTAAATGTAAAAATATATCTTTCTATATCTTTTCATTTTCACGGATCGAATAAAGAAAGATACGTCAAATATTTTTCTTTTTATCTCTCAGAAAAGGAGAGAATTTCGTATTTTTGACTTATATTTAATATTTAAATTCCATATGATATTCAATAAACAATAAACATAGTAGGAAACTTGAAATGAAAGTTTCTTTCACGCATGCAGTCTCCATCTCATTGTCGGAACAAAAATAGGGGATCCATGGATATAGAAATAGTTGGTACATGAAGCCACACTCTATTGAAATTTTATTCGATAGATAAGATTGGAATTCATTCTATTTTGGAATCAAAGAAAAGAAAAATATAGAAAATGGCTTTTTTATGTTGTGATTTGAAACAAAAGGTTTCTCCCCTCTAGGAAGAAGAGACTAACCAATTTATTCCTATGGAATAGCTAGGAACACAAAAAATTAATCGGAAATATCGGCAAATTCATGCCGAGTTTAAAGAAATAAAAAAAAAAGTCAACTGTTCCAATTTAGTCTCTATCAAATTTGAATATCAGAATAGCGGGTATAGTCATGATTCAATAGGTCAGGTTCACTTACTTTTTCATTTGTTTATTTCGAATCTTTCCATTCCAATGAATTTGATTAAAATAATAGAAAATAGGAATAGTTTCTGATTCGAGAAACGACTTATCTTATCATTATAATATAATGAATATTAGTTTAACTTTAGAACTACTGTAGTCTAACTTAGTATACTTAAGTATACTAAGTTAGACTTAGAAAATTGCTTACTTTGTACTTTAAAAATAGCAACAAACAATATCTCTATTCCCCGTTCAAATAGAATGGAGTTTTATAAAAAACCGTAAAAGCCCCTTATCGGATTTGAACCGATGACTTACGCCTTACCATGGCGTTACTCTACCACTGAGTTAAAAGGGCCCTTTTCTCCAATTATTGGCTGAGCCACTATGTATATACATAGAAAATATATGTATGTACATATATTACATACACTAAGTTATTATATACTATACAATACATTCACTCGATGGATAGCAGTTAGGGACTCGTTTTGAAATGCGATAATGGGGTTTGTTTAACTTAAACCTCATTTTTTTGTCTTTCGAGTAGACAACTGAAAGGATTCTTTAATTTGATATTATCTCGAGTTCTATATGAATATTAGATTCATTTTTAATAAATTATTATATATATTTATTTAAATATTTAATAATTTTCGATTTTATTAGATTTTCTAGCGAATGATTAGACTGAATGATTCATAAATTAACTTGAAATGACAAAACAATTCTATGGAATCATGTAAGACGGAAAGATCTTTTGAATCTAATTATTCGATTATATTGACAATTTCAAAAAACTGTTCATACTATGTTCATAGTATGATGGCAGTTGGGCACGTATGCCCCCATCGTCTAGCGGTTCAGGACATCTCTCTTTCAAGGAGACAACGGGGATTCGACTTCCCCTGGGGGTAGGGTACTAAAAAAGGAAGTTGATCATAGATTATCAATAAACCTAAAATTGAATTGATTCTTCCTGGGTCGATGCCCGAGCGGTTAATGGGGACGGACTGTAAATTCGTTGGCAATATGTCTACGCTGGTTCAAATCCAGCTCGGCCCAATAATTTGCTCATTCATTATGAGATGAAGATATTTGTCCTCCCGAAATGGCTGATGCGCGTAATAAAAGAATAAAATCTTCTGTCATATACTGTATTTTTTTATTTGTTTGCTGTATTTTTTTGTTTCGGGAAATGGAAATTTTGATCATAATAATGATCTAGATTCATATTATGATCTTTAAGTTTAACTTAAGTTTAAATAGTTAAAGTATAAATAAATAGAAAAAAATTTTATTCACAATCGATTTTGCAATAAGTAAAATTTACTAGTAAGTCGTGTCGTTCTCACTAAATAAAGTGCATATTCATGGGGAGATCAATATATCATTCGCGTCTCTGTTACAACACGCAAATTAGAACTAGAAATGTTTTGATTCAAATCATAAAAAAAAAGATACTGTATACTTTAGTTCGCTGGGATTGTAGTTCAATTGGTTAGAGCACCGCCCTGTCAAGGCGGAAGCTGCGGGTTCGAGCCCCGTCAGTCCCGATGGATCCAATAATCAATAAATATATCAATGCATCTTTCCGCTTTTTTGGAAAAGGACGACAATCGAATTTCACTTTCAATAGGAATTCTTCTGATGATTCTTAAGTGGGTCTGGTTTTTCAAGTTCTCGCGTCTATCTAATGGAATCGAATTCCATATGTTTCTCGGGAGTCCATGCGTAAGACGTCTTCCTTCTACAATGAATCATCTAATGAGGTTTCACTTTTCCTTTTCCACTTCCATTGGTTACAAAATCCCCCAAACAATAAATAAAAAATAGAAGGAAATGGGATTTTTTATTAGATAACAAATTCCATTCTTCTTTTTTTTTTTTGGATTCAGTATGGATAAAAGATCTTCCTATGTTATACTATTCAATTCGCGACAGCGAATTGATATGATAGCTTATATATTGTTATTCATGATATTAATCTGATTCAATATTATCAACAGGTAAAATTTTTATCATCTCTATGGGATTAAATCCCGAGTTAATGCGAAGTAAAAAAAGATGAGATTATGGAAGTAAATATTCTCGCATTTATTGCTACTGCACTATTTATTCTAGTTCCGACTGCTTTTTTACTTATTATCTATGTAAAAACGGTCAGCCAAAATGAGTAATTTGAATGAAACTTGACTTCTTGGTTCTTTATCAATGATTGAAAAATGGAAAGAAAAAAAGATTCCAATTTCGTTTCTTAACTGAAATGAGCAGGTTAGAATCAGCAATATTCGATGAAATTTGCTAGTATGATAGAAAGATTCATATGAATCTTTCTATCATACTATCGATTAGATTAATGTTTTTTTTTTCGTATAGGAAGTTGTACTATAAAACTATAATAAAGACACAGACTTAATTTAATATCGATCAACCCACAATATGTATCTTTATACATGGTATGTATATAGCGACCCCAATTTTATTTTTTTGCTACATCTGGTTGATCAATTTGTATTGATTCTGATCAATCCGGAATAATCGAAAGGGAACTCTTACGTTTATTTTAGAGCTCGAATTCTTAGAGTTCGGATTCTTTCAAATATAAATCCCAGTGCCTGCCGAAAGAATCAAAGAAAGAAAAGTATCGTATATATTAATAAAAAACCAAGTTATTAATCTTTTTTTATCATTGCCAACCCAAGAAGTAAAGTAATTGAATTGATTGACTGGTGGATAGATGCTCAAAAGAGTTCTATGCTATGGAAACTTCTTTGAATTTTGAAATAAAATAGTAAACCTCATCCATTTTTAACACTTAAAACATGATATGGAATCAATTGATATCAATAAAGTACAAAAAAATCCATTTTTGAAAATAAAAAAAACACATGGTAAGTGCCTAATATGCAACTCTTCCGAGCCAAGATCTTATTATGTGTATATCTTGTTGAACAAGTATTATGTCTCTGTTCTTTCCTCTAGAAAGAACGTAGCCGCTTAATATTATACTAATACAAGAACGGCTTTTTTTGATAAATAGGAAAACAAAAGGGGTCTGTTCTTCCCCATTATCCATATAGAATTAAATTTGGATAAGAGCCCGTTCGGCGAAATTAAAGAAAAATTCGTTTGAACTAAATTTCCTATGATCTATATCTCCTTTCGAAATCTAAACACGGGGGGAATTGTTGAAATATCCATTATTATCTTTAAAAACACTTTGCGGAGCGATCTATAAAACAAATGATACAGTTTTATTCCTCAACTAAAATTAAGCAGTATTTCTAGAGTCCACTTCTTCCCCATACTACAAGTGAAAGAGAAAATGTAAAAACTACCATTAAAGCAGCCCAAGCGAGACTTACAATATCCATGTGAATTATGTCCCCTATTTCTATGAATATGAAGGAATTATTCCATTATTGTTTACTAATAATAGTGAAATCCATGGTACAGAGTCAAAAAATTTTCAGCCTATTAATTTCATGAACCAATCCAATAAATCCAATACCTGAATACTCAGAGGCTCTTTTGAGTTTGTATACAAAGTATATTCCGCTTTTCTTTTCCACAATTGCTATTACTAATTAGTTAGATATTACCTCCCGCTGAATTCATTCAAGGCCCAGTCAGTAACCGTTCCAATAGGAGCGGAAAGGAATGGAGAGGTTTCGATAGTCCCTCCCCTACTTACTAAAAGTAAAATCTTTCCTTGAATCCTAGACACAAGAATTTACCGAACTTTCATTTTCTTCTCCGGCCGGCGAATAATCCGGCGGGGTATAGGTTATAGCAGTCGATAAGGGATTTCGAGTCTTTTGTTAATTAGAATCAGGCGACACCCGGATTTGAA